TCCTATTGATGATATCGATATTGATGATAGTGACGATATTGATGATAGTAATGATGACCTTGATATTGATACGGAGCTGCTAACTATGACGAGTGTGCTAACTATGTATATGACGACGAAAATAGACCAATTTGATATCACCCTTCAATTCGAATTAGCAAAAGCAATGTCTCCTTGCATAATATGGATTCCAAACATTCATGATCTGCATGTGAATGAGTCGAATTACTTATCCCTCGATCTATTAGAGAACTATCTCTCCAGGGATTGTGAAAGATGTTCCACTGGAAAGATTCTTGTTATTGCTTCGACTCATATTCCCCAAAAAGTGGATCCCGCTCTAATAGCTCCAAAGAAATTCAATACATGCATTAAGATACGAAGGCTTCTTCTTCCACAACAACGAAAGCACTTTTTCATTCTTTCATATACTAGAGGATTTCACTTGGAAAAGAAGATGTTCCATACTAACGGATTCGGGTCCATAACCATGGGTTCCAATGCGCGAGATCTTGTAGCACTTATCAATGAGGCCCTATCAATTAGTATTACACAGAAGAAATCCATTATAGAAACTAATACAATGAGATCAGCTCTTCATAGAAAAACTTGGGATTTTCGATCCCAGATAAGATCGGTTCAGGATCATGGGATCCTTTTCTATCAGATAGGAAGGGCTGTTACACAAAATGTACTTCTAAGTAATTGCCCCATAGATCCTATATCTATCTATATGAAGAAGAAATCATGTAAAGGAGGGGATTCTTATTTGTACAAATGGTACTTCGAACTTGGAACGAGCATGAAGAAATTAACGATACTTCTTTATCTTTTGAGTTGTTCTGCCGGATCGGTCGCTCAAGATCTTTGGTCTTCATCCAGACACGATGAAAAAAATTGGATCACTTCTTATGGATTCGTCGAGAACGATTCTGATCTAGTTCATGGCCTATTACTATTATTACTATTAGAAGTAGAAGGCGCTCTGGCTCTGGCGGGATCCTCACGGACAGAAAAATATTGCAGTCAGTTTGATAATAATCGAGTGACATTACTTCTTCGGTCCGAACCAAGGAATCAGTTAGATATGATGCAAAATGGATCTTGTTCTATCGTTGATCGGAGATTTCTATATGAAAAATACGAATCGGAGTTTGAAGAAGGGGAAGGGGCCCTCGATCCGCAACAGATAGAGGAGGATTTATTCAATCACATAGTTTGGGCTCCTAGAATATGGCGATTTGATTGTATCGAAAGGCCCACTGAATTGGGATTTCCCTATTGGACTGGGTCATTTCGGGACAAATGGATCATTTATCATAAAGAGGATGAGCTTCAAAGTGGAACCATGCAGTACCAGACACGAGATAGATCTTCCAAAGAACAAGGCTTTTTTCGAACAAGCCAATTCATTTGGGACCCTGCGGATCCATCCTTTTCCCTATTCAAAGATCAGCCCTCTGTCTCTGTGTTTTCACGTCGAGAATTCTTTGCAGATGAAGAGATGTCAAAGGGGCTCATTGCTTCCCAAACAAATCCTCCTACATCTATATATAAACGCTGGTTCATCAAGAATACGCAAGAAAAGCACTTCGAATTGTTGATTCATCGCCAGAGATGGTTTAGAACCAAGAGTTCATTATCTAATGGATCTTTCCGTTCTAATACTCTATCCGAGAGTTATCAGTATTTATCAAATCTGTTCCTATCTAACGGAACGCTATTGGATCAAATGACAAAGACATTGTTGAGAAAGAGATGGCTTTTCCCGGATGAAATGAAACATTTGATTCATGTAACAGGAGAAAGATTCCCCATTCCTTAGCCGTAAAGATATGTGCCCATGAAAAGGGGATTAAGTGGAACAGAATTGGCCGGATGGTAGAGTCGTGGAAACACTTGTTTCTTCCATCTTTTTGGCCTTAGCTCCATGGAACAATATGCTACTGCTGAAACATGGAAGAATTGAAATCTTAGATCACTATGTGTGGATGATATGAACTGCCTAAACAAGAATTCTTGAACGGCGAAAGAGCCTATTACTCGCTACATCAAACAATTTCTACTAATGAAACCATGTAAATCCATCGGAAAATACGCATGTCCACTGAAATGGTTGTTGCTATCTGCTCCAATAACGAATCATTGGTTTCATTGAATAACTAAAGAAGATAGATAGACCTTTCTCTTCGTCTCAGGTCGATGGATCTCCTCAATTGGAAGATCTCCCATATGGATAATACACATTCCAGTTGACCGAGCCTAATTCTAATTGCTTTGTTCCGTTCCGAAGCAAAGATATCCACGTAGGCGGGTTCGTCCTATTCAGATATTCACGACCAAGAGGTACGATCCTCTTTCGGATAGGCTGGAATGCCAACAGACGTCTGTCTATTCTCTAATTCACCCGACCCCATTTTAAGAACGTCCAGTGCCAAAGTCACTGAATGGGTAAGTCGCCAATCCCTAATGTAATGTACTTTCTTTGCTGGGTTACGGG